TCTAGTTCGACTTTCTGTAATCGAAGCCGAGCTTTTTCGAGTTGTTCAAGGGTCCCTCTACGCAATTCTTCTGAATTTCGAATAGTACTTAAGATCCTCTGTTTTCGATTATCTAATAAATCCTTTAATGAAAGTAGATTATCTTGCTATTAAGTTTACAACTTTTATGATCTCTTCCCGAACCAAACATGAATCTTTCGATTCATTTGGCTCTCACGCTCCTTTTCTTATTTTTTGCTATGTATTATGGCTATTTACATATCTTTTTTTTATCTAATGAGCCTATCCTCTATCCTCTCTTTTCTGTTTGTATTTCAATATACCGAAACTTATATAAGACTAGATAAATATTAAGAGGACTCTTCTGACTAGATAAAAATCAATCATGGTCAGCAAAGTTGTTTCTTTATTTGTGTTTGCTCTGTTAGTTACTAATTTTAATTTCATTAAGAAAAACTAACTAAATAAGTGGAAAATGAAAATTGATTCCTTTTTTTTCCTCAAATCCAAAAAATTTCTCTTTTTTTTATACATAGGTCGTCGATTCGGCATTGGAAAAAGGGCAGGGTGCCCCTCTAGTAAATAGTTCAAACCATTTTCTCGATATGAGTGTTCTATATCAGATAAATTCTACACTAGCTATTTCCCATTTAAAGCATTTCGATACTAATACTAAATATAGTTGTAGAAAGAGTACCCCTTTTTGCCTAGACTTCAAGCAGTTTAGCTTTAACCGTGTTAATGGTCTCACATTATTGGTCTATAGAGAATCAAAGTAAATTTACCAATGAGTCGCGAAATGCTATGGTTCTTCCATATGATTTCTGAAGTTATTCAGAAGTAATTCGTCGAGATCCTGCACCTTTTCTTATTTATCCTAAAAATACTAAAAATTTTTTTAAAGTGCAGCCGGATAGATCCAATCTATTCTTGAAATAGACAACTCGCACACACTCCCTTTCCAAAAAAAATCAATACACCAACCACTACAGTTAGATTTATTAGATTTGTTGCTAAAATATCGGTATTAAGCCCGAAACTCCCAGCGAATGGCCAGTGAGCTAAAAAAACGAAAGAATGGGTTACATTTTTCATACGCTCTCCTCTTATAGATAGGACGAACAAAGAAGAAAGCTTTTCAATCACTTACTTCGCTCGCCCTTTTTTGATCGGTTTTTTTAATGCAATTTTTTTTAATGCAAATAGATTCAATTCAATCTAATAATTTCTTTTAGATTAAGTCTTAGGTCTCGTTTGATCTGTGAAAGATCTTCTTTGTTGAAATGTTCTCAAAATTCTTAAAATAAAAGGAAAAAAGCTTTCCATTATCCTAAACTAAGGACGGGAAGGAAGAGGGCGAGCATATCTTATAAATGGATCATGCTCAAATCAGCCCTTCCCGGGATTCCTGGGGTATTGTCTGTCCCGATAAATACAAAATTTCCGGAATAATATAATAAATAGGAGTAAAGTATTGATATACTTGGAATTACAGAATCAAATACCAATTTACTAAAAAAAGAAAAAAGTATCTAATCTAAAGGACTCCTTCTCTTTTTTAGGATTAAACAAAAGGGTTCGCAAATAAAAGCGCTAGTGCCACAACCAGTCCATAAATTGTTAAAGCTTCCATAAAAGCTAGACTAAGCAATAAAGTACCTCGTATTTTCCCTTCTGCTTCTGGCTGTCTCGCAATACCTTCTACAGCTTGTCCTGCAGCAGTACCTTGACCGACTCCAGGCCCAATGGAAGCAAGTCCTACGGCCAATCCAGCAGCAATAACGGAAGCAGCAGCAATTAGTGGATTCATGGTGAGTTCCTCGTGTCAAAAAAAAAAATGGTTAAGGATACAATTAACCAAAAAATTCTTACTTCTAATTTCTATTAGGTAGAAATAACTAAAAAAAATACTATTTCGAAAATAAGGCAATTCAATGATGACCCTCCATAGATTCACCTATATAGGCTGCGGCTAACGTTGCAAAAATAAGAGCTTGAATACCGCTTGTAAATAATCCAAGAAACATGACTGGTATAGGGACTACTAAGGGGACTAAAGAGACAAGAACAACAACGACTAATTCATCCGCCAATATATTCCCGAAAAGTCGAAAACTAAGCGATAATGGTTTTGTGAAATCTTCTAGGATGTTAATTGGTAAAAGGATTGGGGTTGGTTTAATATATTTCTCGAAATAACTCAATCCTTTTTTGCTAAGACCTGCATAAAAATATGCTGCTGATGTGAGTAAAGCTAAAGCAACAGTAGTATTTATATCATTAGTGGGCGCTGCTAATTCTCCATGGGGTAACTCTATAATTTTCCAAGGTAAAAGAGCACCCGACCAATTCGAAACAAAAATAAAAAGGAACATAGTTCCAATAAAGGGAACCCAGGGACCATATTCTTCCCCAATCTGGGTTTTGCTCAAGTCTCGAATAAACTCAAGGACATATTCGAAGAAATTCTGACCGTCGGTCGGGATAGTTTGTGGATTCCGAACAGCTATGATAACTGAACCTAGCAAGATAGTAATTACGACCCAAGAAGTGATAAGTACTTGGGCATGAATTTGGAAACCTCCTATTTGCCAATAGAGGTGTTGGCCTACTTCTACACCCGAGATATCATATAACCCCTTGAGTGTTTTAATGGAACATGGTGTAATATTCATATTGTCCTCTGATAAAAATTGAACTTCAAAAAAGGAATTCTTTTGATTCAACCATCTCTTTCTTAATTCAGCAACTTGATTGAAGTATTAATCTTATATTTAGGATACCAAGAAATCACATCAGATCATAATATATATCAATACCCTCTAATATATATCAATATTCCCCCTCTTTTATCTATGCAAAACCAAAAAGAATAGTAACTGATCCCATAAATTTACACAGTTGCTCAAGAATTAACTATTCTTCTTAATCTTAATCAACGATTTCTTATATAGAGAGAGCGGCCCTCACAAATTGCAAATACTAATTTGTTAAGAATCAATCGAATTGAAGTCATAGTGTCATCGTTAGCAGGAATCGATATATTCGCGAGATCTGGGTCACAATTTGTATCGACTAAAGAAATAGTGGGAATCCCCAAAATGGCACATTCCCGAAGAGCTATATACTCTTTTTGCTGATCAAGAACAATTACAATGTCAGGCAACCTCGTCATATATTTGATCCCCCCAAGATATCTTTGCAAGGTAGATAATTTTCTTTTTAAAATTGCCACATCTCTTTTTGGGAGATGGTGGAATTTTCCCATTTTTTCTTCTGCTCTTAAGTCTCTAAATTGGGAAAGTCTAGTTTTGGTAATCGACCAATTCGTTAACATACCGCTGAACCACTTTTTATTAACATAATGACAACGAGACCTTATTGCAGCTGATGCTACTAAATCTGCTGCTCTTTTTTTGGTACCAACAATTAAGAAGCTTTTTCCCTCACTTGCTGCATCAAAAACTAAATCACAAGCTTCTGATAAAAAACGAGCAGTTCTAGCGAGATTTGTAATATGAGTACCTTTACGCTTTGCCGAGATGTAAGGGGCCATTTTAGGATTCCATTTCTTAATACCATGACCAAAATGAACTCCCGCTTCTATCATTTCTTTCAAATGGATGTTCCAATATCTTCTTGTCATTTTTTCCAAACTTCCTTTTTTTATCTTTTTTTTGTCTTACCATTATGGAATTTATTTCTTTTTGAAAATTAAGAAAGAGCCGAAATAGCTTGAAATAAATACTAATTGTTCCGATGAAACCTTCTACTCAGAATTGGCCATTGATACATGGTATAAACACAGCCTTAATGAATTAACTGACTTCTTTTACTTATTAAAATACAAAATTAAAATTAGACTTGTTAGTATTCTAATGTCAAAAGTCCTGTTTAAATTCAAACAAAAAAAATCTGCTTTATCTATCCTTAAATCGTATAAATGGGGGTAAACGGGGGTTCTGATGTCTCATAGAAATTGTTTGTTACGTCAGAATCAGAAGAAACTAATTCTGTATGGAGAAACAAAATATCTCTCATTTCCGACGTGAATAGATTTTTTTTTTGAATTTCGAAATAAAGGTTTTTGTCTTGTGGGGAACGATGCAAAAATTTTTGGAATCCGGTACCAACAGGTATAATCCCCCCCAGAACTACGTTTTCTTTTAGGCCTTTCAACCAATCAATACGCCCTCGTAGGGCAGCTTTTGCTAAAACTCGAGCAGTTTCTTGAAAACTTGCTTCGGATATAAAACTTTGGGTATTCAGGGAAGCCCTTGTTATTCCCAATAAGATTGCCCGATAATAGATCGATTCATCCAAAGCGCGCCCTGCCCGTTCCGCGCGCAATAGTCCTATTAATTCTCCAGGTAAAAAAACATTAGACATTCCGTCTTCGGAAACCCGTACTTTTGATGTTACTTGGCGTATAATAATTTCTATATGTCTATTATGGATCTGTACCCCTTGGGATCGATAAACCTTTTGGATCTTATTAACCAAAGAGATACGACTTTGGGCTATGGTTAGCTCAGCTCCAATCAAGAATCCCCAGGGAACCCCAAGAATTCTGGGTATACGCTCATTCCAATCCTCAATTCTCCTTTCGAGATTCGACGATAGTGAATCAATTGAACGTGCTTCGAAGATTTGTTCTACTTTTGGAAGACCTTGCGTTATATCACTAGATCTCGATTTTTCATATATAAAGGTAACTAACCTATCTCCTTTGTAAAGGATTTTTCCATAATGACCATGAACCGTTGCTCCTATAGTGGCCAAATAAGGCTTAGCTGCTCTTATAACAAAGGAGTCCATATTAACAATGAAAATTTGACCAGATTTTTTTATGTGCGATTTAAATAGACATACATTTTCGCAAATAAATTGTCCAAGGTGAATTATTGCCGATGTCTCCTCCCAGGAGTCATGATGGAGAAAGCGCCAATTCAAATGGAATGGATCCAACATGATGTTACTGTCGAAATTGGAAATCCTTTTATTTTCATCTATTAAAGAGTATTTAAGTCCTTGAAGGACTTGGAAGATTTGTTTCAAATTGTCAAGGAACAAGTATTTTTTTAACAAGATCTGATTATGCGTTAATAAGAAGTAAGATGAAGATAAATTTGATATACTGGGTACAATAGTGCCTAAGAGCCCAAAAATTTCTCGAATAGGAACTCTAGGATTTGATTCTTTTATCGCATTGGGATATTTTGAATTCTTGAATAAACCAATTCGAGAACAGTTGGATGCCGGCAAAATCATCAAAGAAGGGTATTCCTTATTTCGATTCAACAAGGTGCCAATAGCTTCTTGATCTTGGCTAAGTGATTGAATCTTCGCCTTGGAATAAAAGGAATTGGCATTGTTGTGATCTGATCTATTATTGGGAATCGGTCCTGCGCTTGTCCTATCATACCTTCTTCGTGTATACGAAATAGTGGACTTGACTAACTCAATTCTTAGGAAATCCCGAATTAGACCATTTGCTCTTACCTCAACAAGGGAAGCACGAGCCCCCTCTTTTTCTTCTTGTTCCCAATTCGCTACTAAGCAAGTTCGAACAAATTGACTATTCGTGTGATAAATTCTTTGAGTTAACTTGCTATTTTCATGAGAAATAAAATTGGCAAGTCGAAGTTGGAGATTATCCTCTTCTTGCAGGAGATCCTGCGGGAAAAGTGTTGCTAAATTTCTCCCTTCGTCCATTTCATATGCGACTGCAGGTCGAACCAAAACAAAAAATTTTTCCTTGCTTTTGAGAATTTTTTTCCGTTGAATATAAACCCAATTTTTTCTTTTTTTTGATTTCTTAGAATCTTTTTTTTCTCTTTCTGGTGGTATCAAACTGCCACCTAATATCTTATCCACTTCTTCAGGAAAATAAATATCTCCGGAAAAGATTTTGAGTTCCGTATGGCTTTTTTTTCTCTTCACTCGGACCAATCCACCTAGTCGACTTCTTGTATTTTTTGTGAGTTGTGTATCCACTCCAATAATACTATTATCAAGTACCTTTAGGGATGAGGATCTCGGCAAGATATGCAGTTCTTGAAGAATGAAAAAAAACTGATCTACTTCTTTTTGGTATTTTAAACTAAATTCTTTTGTTCCTCGATGCTCGATAAAACCTTCTTTTTTTAAGAGGGAATCTTCCTCTGGGCTCCCATATTCGTCCTCTGAGTCTTCCTCTGAGTCTTCCTCTGAGTCTTCTTCTAAAGCCCCATATTCGTTCTCTGAACCATCTTCACGGCTCCCATATTTTTCTTCTAAGTCTTCCTCGAGAATTCCATATTCGTCCTCTTGGATCTTATATTGGTTCTCTGGGCTCCCATATTCTTCCTCTGAGTCTTTCTCTAGAGTCCTATATTCGTCCTCTAGGATCCCGTATTCGTCTTCTAGGATTTCATATTCGTCTTCTAGAGTTTCATATTCGTCCTCTAGGATCCCATATTCATCTTCTCGGGTTTCATATTCGTCTTCTCGGGTCTTATATTCATTTTCTAGGCTCTCATATTCTTCCTCTCGGGTCTTATATTCGTCTTCTAGGCTCTCATATTCTTCTTCTGAGTCTTCCTCTCGAGTCCTATACTCTTCCTCTAGGGTCCTATATCTAAATTTAACAATTCCTGAACCCCTTTTATCTTTTCTGTATCGTGGATCGTCAAAATAAGCAAAAATGGTATTTCTACGTAAAAGACCCATAAAAGGTATTTCAATCGAAATTCCAAAATAGGATATTAGCTCTTTCTCTTGTTCTTGATGATATTGTAATGGAATCACGAACCTATTTCTTCTCTTTTTCGACAACAAATCTGAATTATCTTGAAGAATAGAAGGATAGACAAAATTCCAATGACTGTTGGACACGATTTGATCTGGTGTTAAATAATCAAGAATTTCCCTATCCTTTTTACAAAAAGTATCCAAGAGTCTATGGCTTACTTGATCATTAGCTATTGAGAGGTCAAAGATATATCTTCTGTCAACAGAAAAAGAATAAATATTCATTTGATCTTGATCTTTGTGAAGCGAAAAAGATGCTATACTAGATCTGCACATACTTACTGACAATATCCATAAATGGCTTGTTTTTGGTAATCGACGAAGATTACCATATTGATATTCGGGCGCATGGTAAACATCAGTACTCCAGTGCATTTCCCCGTCTGATTCGGAATAAATATGCTTTTGTACCTTTTCTTTAAAATGCAAAGTGGACCTTCCGGCACGAATCTCCGCAATTACTTGTTCGGATTCTACATATTGATCATTTTGCACTAGAATCAAGCTTTTTAATGGAATATTCACACTATGTAAAATATCCTCACTCTGAATAGTTACATCCAAGTCTATATAGCATAGAAAAGCGGGTTGCCCATGACGGGTACGTGTGGGGTGAACCAAATCCTCATGGAATTGAATTTTTCCATTCGAGGGGGATCGTACAAGGTCGGCAGTACCTCCTGTGAATACTCCACCAGTATGAAAAGTTCTTAATGTTAGTTGAGTCCCGGGCTCACCAATCGATTGACCCGCAATAATACCTACAGCTTCCCCTAATTCAACCAGATCACCATGAGTGGGACTCCGCCCATAACATAATTGACAGATCCAAGACGTGCTCCGGCAAGTAAAGGGAGTTCTAATATATATTGGTTGTGCTCGAAACGGTTGTGCTCGAAAGGCAGTTATGAATCGATTGATTAATCCGATTCCAATATCTTGATTTCGAGCAGCAATGCATCTTGAACCAATATATATATCGTCTGCTAATACACGACCAATTAGTGTTTGGACAAAAAGTTTTTCCGTCATTCCATTTTGAGGACTCACAGAAATACCTTGGATAGTACCACAATCTCTTCGACGCACAATAATATGTTGAACTACTTCAACAAGTCTACGTGTAAGATATCCAGCATCGGCGGTTCGTACAGCAGTATCTACAACCCCTTTGCGAGCTCCGTAGCAGGAAATTATATATTCTGTCAAAGAAAGTCCCTCGCGTAAATTGCTTTGAATAGGTAAATCAATCATTTGTCCTTGAGGATCCGCCATTAACCCTCTCATCCCTACTAATTGGTGTACCTGAGATGCATTTCCTCTGGCTCCTGAAAAAGACATTAAATAGACTGGATTAGAAGGATCCGTTATCCGAAAATTCGAATTCATTTCTTGTTTCAAATATTCACTTGTAGCATACCATATCTCAACGGATTGGCGTAATTTTTCTACCGCGTGTACAGCCCCATAATAAAAGTGTTTCTCCAAAAGAAAACTCTGTTGTTCCGCGTCTTGGACTAACCACCCTTTAGAGGGTATTGTTAAAAGATCCTCAATTCCTAAAGAAATCGATGTAGTAGTGGCTTGATGGAAGCCCAGAGTCTTTATTTGATCCAGTATATGGGATGTATATCCCATTCCAAAATGATCTATTAATCTGCTAATAAGTCGTTTCATCGCAGTTCCGTCTATCTCTTTATTATGAAAGACCAGGTTGGCCCGTTCCGCCATACATAAGTACCCCCTTTTTTGGCTGAGTAGGATTCGACAATTGCTGAGTAGGATTCGACAATGGGCCTGAGTCAGTGATTCGAAAACTTAATTTACTCCATTTCCTCAATCTGGATTTGCACGGCAAAAAAGACGGTACTAGCGAAATCGGAATGCCCCCTTTCGGGGGCATCCCCGAATCTAACTTCTTTATTTATATAGTGTACGAATAGGCCCGACTAAATCCTTGTATGGCTTCCTCGATTTCTCTATAAAAAGAAATATGCCCAAGAGTGGTTCGAATGTATATAGAACGGGTTTCTTTTTTTCTATTTCCCACTATTAGGTAGTGGGCATAAATCTCATGATAAGTCCCAAAAGATTCATATTGAACTTCAATCGGAACTTCTCTTGACCCAATGACGCGTTGATCTAGTTTCCATCGGAGCCACAAGGGGCTGTTTAAACCGACCCGTTTCTGTCTATAAGCTCCCAGTGCATCATAGGAACTAGAAAAATGGGGCTCTTTATCTTTCGTATACTTAGAATAATAATTATTATTGGAGTTTACTTTTTTATTTGGATAGTTTCCGTAACTATTATATCTATTTGCACAAATACCTCGACGGTTTCCAATTGTTAATACATAAAGCCCGATAAGCATGTCTTGGGTTGGCACGCAAATGGGATCCCCAATAGCGGGAGACAGGAGATTCATATGAGAAAACATAAGTAAACGGGCTTCCGCCTGAGCTTCCAAAGATAAAGGTAGATGAACAGCCATTTGATCCCCATCAAAGTCCGCATTGAAACCCTTACACACTAATGGGTGTAAACAAATAGTACGCCCCTCTACTAAAGTGGGTTGGAAGGCCTGTATGCCTAATCTATGCAAGGTGGGTGCTCTGTTCAACAGTACGGGATGCCCCCGCATAACTTCTTGAAGTATTTCCCATACAATGGGTTCCTTTTCCCAAATTTGCCTTTTAGCAATCCTGACATTAGAAGTAGCACGTTTCGTGATTAAATCGCGAATTACAAATAGCTGAAAAAGCTTTATTGCTATCTCTAGAGGTAATCCACATTGATGTAATGAAAGTGAAGGGCCCACAACAATGACAGAACGCCCTGAGTAATCAACCCGTTTCCCAAGCAGAGTCTCGCGAAACCTACCCTCTTTACCCTCAATTACATCTGAAAGTGACTTGTATACTTTATTGTGACCATCCTTCGCCGGTTGCCCGCGGGACCCACTATCAAGAAGTGTATCCACGGCTTCTTGTACCAATTTTTCCTGGCACATTACTAAATCTGCTGGGGCTAATTCACTTCTTTTTAATAGATAGGCAAGGTTATTGTTTCGACGGATAACTCTCTTATAAAGTTCATTAATATCTGAAGTCACTACTTTATCCCCAGACCTATATACAATGGGTCTCAATTCGGGAGGAAGAACCGGTAATAAGCATAAAACCATCCATTCTGGTTCTACATTTGTTTGAATAAAATGTTTCGCCAATTGCATGCGTCTAATTAAAAAAACTTTTCTTATTCGTCTTTTTCTATCTTCCCATTCATCTCCACTATACCCCTCGTCTTCTAATTCCTTCCATTCAACCAAGGAATTTTCTATAATAATTCGCAAATCCAAATCTGCTAATTGTTCTCCAATAGCACCCGCTCCTGTCGCAATTTCCCGATTTCGAAATGTTGCAAAGCCTGGGGTAGAAAAAAAGGGAGAAATGCTATGGTTACAGGATGCAATTTCGTCTTCAAATAAACCTCGTAATCGTAAGAAAGTGGGTTTTTTAGCACTGGGCCTAGCAAAAGAGAAATCGCCATATACTAGGCCCTCCAATTTCTTAAGGGGTTTATCTAAAAGATTCGCAATATAACTAGGAAGACCTTTCAAATACCATACATGAGTCACTGGACATGCCAGTTTGATGTATCCCATTTGATATCTTCGTATCCGAGAATCCACAAATTCTACCCCGCATTTTTGGCAAAATCTTTCGTCTTCGTTTTCAGCTACGCTCGCTCGAGAATTTCCACAAGCACATATTCCGCTTTTTATGGGTCCAAAGATTCTTTCGCAAAATAATCCATCTTTTTCAGGTTTATCGGTTTTATAATGAAAAGTGGAGGGCCTTGTAACTTCGCCAACTATTTCCCCATTAGGTAGGATTTTGTTAGCCCAAGCCATTATTTGTTGAGGGGAAACGAGTCCAATTTGAAGTTGTTTATGTTTATATTGGTCAATCATAAAATAGAAATAAGAAAAGAATTTATATTTATTCCGATCAAACATCCTCTCTATTAACCTGAAAGTTCTTCTCAGATACAAGGAAATGGTTCAGTTCTAGAGCCAAAGATCGTAGTTCTCGAACAAGCACTCGAAAAGATTCTGGAGGATCCTCGTGATTAGGCACTCTTTTTCCCCAGATCGTAGCATTAAGTATTTCTTGGCGAGCTATAAGATGGTCAGATTTATAAGTAAGTATCTCTTGTAAAATATGAGCAACACCAAATCCTTCTAAAGCCCAAACTTCCATTTCTCCTACTCGTTGTCCCCCTTGCTTGGCTCTTCCTCTAACGGGTTGTTGGGTAACAAGTGAATAGGGCCCAGTAGAACGTCCATGGATTTTCTCATCAACTTGATGAATTAATTTTAAGATATAGGACTTCCCTATTAGAACAGGTTGTTCGAAGGGATCTCCTGTTCTTCCATCAAATATTCTGCTTTTTCCCGGGTACTCGGGTTCAAATACCCATGGATTTTTTGTTTGTTTACTGGCTTCATATAATTCCGAAAACACAAGTTTTCTTGAAGCCTCTTGTTCATATCTCTCATCAAAGGGTGCTATTCTATAATGTTTCTTTAGCAGATCCCCTGCTAATCCAAGCGAGCTTTCAAATATTTGTCCCACATTCATTCGTGAGGGTACTCCTAAGGGATTGAAGACCATATCAACGGGTGTTCCATCTTGCAAATAGGGCATATCTTGCCTAGGCAAAATTTTGGAAATGATCCCCTTATTCCCGTGTCTTCCGGCTACTTTATCCCCAACTTTGATTTCACGTTTCTGTAAAATATATACACGAAGCATTATGTCGAGGGGGTCCCTCTGGATCCATTTCACATCGATAACGCGCCCTCTTCCGCCTATAGGTAGTTTGAGAGAAGTTTCTTTTGAAGTGGATACCTCAAGGCCAAAAATGGCCCGTAATAATCCAGCTTCCGCGATATACGACGATTCGCTCGCTATCTGAGGCGTTAATTTACCTACTAAAATATCGCCCGTTTCTACCCAGGATCCCAATCTCACAACTCCATTTCTGTCCAAATTGCGGAGTAAATGTTCTTCTAGATGTGGTATTTCTTTAGTGATTTTTTCAGCGGAGCCTTGGCTTGTCGTATCCGTCTGAATTTCATATTTTCGGATGTGAAAAGAAGTATAAATATCCTCATATACCAAACGTTCGCTAATTAGTACTGCGTCTTCAAAATTGTAACCCTCCCACGGCATATAAGCTACTAAAACGTTTTTTCCTAAAGCAAGTTCCCCACCAACTGTAGCGGCTCCCTCCGCTAAAATTTGCCCTTTTTTAATGGATTTACCCCGCGGAACTCGGGGTTTTTGGTGCATACAAGTATTTTTGTTAGAGCGTCTATGGGCAACTAAAGGAATACTTACAGTCTTCCCACTACTTGAAAAAAGGATCTTGTGACTATCACTAGAAATGATCTTTCCCTCGCGTTCGGCTATAACGGAAACCCTCGAATCTAGAGCTGTTTGGCGTTCCAATCCAGTTCCAACAATGCACTTCTCGGACCGAGAAAGGGGAACTGCTTGGCGCTGCATATTAGAACTCATTAAAGCCCGATTCGCATCATTATGCTCAATAAAAGGAATGAGAGAACCTCCAATAGAAAAATATTGGAAAGGAAAAATACTTCTAACATGAATCTGTTCCCATGCAATAGTAAGGAATTCTTGACGGTATCTAGCTGGAACAACCTGTTCTTCCTGAATACCCTGATTCAAGGACAAAGAATTTCCTGCTGCTATCATATAATATTCATCTCTATTTGGTGATAAATAAACCACCTGTCTCTCTTTTTTTTCTTTTGCTTTCTCAGATATTTCATAAAACGGACTCTCTATAGATCCCCACCAGTGATCAATTCTCGCATGAATAGCTAAGGATCCAGTAAGTCCAACATTGATTCCTTCGGATGTATCAATTGGACAAATACGCCCATAGTGACTCGGATGAATATCTCGGCTCCGAAAACTTGCAGTTCTCCCCGTCAATCCTCCAGGACCCAAACAACTCACTTTTCGTCCATGAACCGTTTGTGTCAATGGATTGGTTTGATCAAAAACTTGAGATAAAGGATATGTGCCAAAAAAGGTCTCATAAGTAGTTATTAATAAAATCGAAGTTGAAGTTGGAGTTACCAAAGTTTGTGGAGTCGGTTTCGATTGACGTATGAATACTCTACGGATAGTTTTTTGAACCGCATGTTGTAAACGGCCAAGAGCTAGTCCGAATTGATCTTGTAACAGATCTGCAACCGAACGAATACGTTTATTTTTCAAGTGATTCATATCATCATCCTCAAGTATACCCGTTCCAAATTTCATTCCAATCAAATGATCCGTAGCGGCCAATACATCTCGTGGTAACAAGAATGTATTGTTCTGAGGTATATCAAGATTCAGTCTCCGATTCATATTTCGTCGACCAACTCTTCCTAATTCACATTTTTGTTGAAAAAATTTCTTTTGTAATTCCTCACATAAGGATTCCGAAAATACCAAGTCCCCACCTACACAAGCAAATTGTTGATAAAATTCCAAAATAGCTTTTTCTTTTGACTCAATCCTCTTCTTCTCCTTAGCATTCGGAAAAGACAAGAAAATTTCGGGGTAGGAAACATTATCTAAAATTTCTCTTAGACTCGAACCCATAGCTGATGATAGAACTAAAATAGATATCTTTTGTTTTCTACTCACGCGAGCCCATATCCTTTCTTTTTTATCAATTGCTAATTCCGATCTTCCTCCCCAATCTGATATTATAGTCCCGGTGTATAGAGAAACTCCCTTATGGTCTAATTCCGAGCGGTAGTAAATACCAGGACTTAGCAATATTTGATTGATCACAATTCGATATATTCCATTTATTATAAAGGTTCCTAAGGAATTCATTATAGGAATATTTCCAATAGAAATGGTTTGCTTTTGCACATCGAAACCAAAAATTAATCTCGCGGATACATATAATTCAGAAGAATAGGTGAGTGATTCATACACAGCATCTCTTTCTTTTATCGAGGGTTCTAACAATTGATATCCTTTCGAAAATAATTGAAATGAAATTTCGTGATCTGGATCTTTAATTGTTGGAAACTTCTCAAGTTCTTCTGCTAAGCCTTGATTAATGAACCTACAAAACCCCTCGAATTGGATCTGACTAAATCCGGGTATTGTGGACATTCCCTCATTTCCATTCCGGAGCATCTTAATCTTAAGTTTCCTATTTATCAAAGAAAAATTCCATTATCAGCTCACCCTTCATCAATCCCTACGGATCAATCTAGCAATCATGGAATCTATATTCTGTTTACTGAATCACATGAAATTCTAGGGAACTCCACATATGTATTTCATATATGTATTTCATACATATGAATAAAGACAATTTCGACGAAAGTTCAAATTTAGCAGGGGGTAGAAATGGAATGAAAATGAATTGATAAAACAGTCCTAGAAAAAAGTACTTGCCAATTTAGTTATCTATCTATCCATGTATCCCTTCTTTTATCGTAATTTCACTTGGTCGGGCCAAGAAGGCCAAGTCATAATCTATATCAGAGCAAATTTCCCCTTTTTTTATTCAAGATATTTAATGCAATGAAAAATTAAAGCGCGATTCCCCACGGGGATATGTACATAAAGGGGATCCTTAGATAATAATGCTGTTCGAACCTGGAGTTTCCCTATATACAGATTAGGGAAACATTTATTCTATTTTATTATGTAATGAAAAGGAATGGAGGGGAGAGAATACCTATTTAAGAGCCGTTCACTATTGCAAAAAAAGAAAATTCTAGTTCTAGTTAATGGTTCCAATTTGTTCTGAATTTTGCAGCCTGTGACTGAAAATCCACTTTTTATCCTTTGCCATCTCAATAGAATAGAAGGAAAAGGGGTTTTAGTAAGAAAATGTGGATGAATACTTTCTTTTTTCTTAATTTTAGATTGTATTTTTTGGCGGCATGGCCAAGTGGTAAGGCAGGGGACTGCAAATCCTTTATCCCCAGTTCAAATCTGGGTGCCGCCTGATCAATGGATTATAGTACTGATCAAACTCGACAAATTTCGTATCCCCAGAAGTTTGGGCAAGAGAGTAACTAGGTCTGGCGATACTGGATTTTGAGAGTCCATACCATAGTTCTATCCTCAAACTAGGGTTTGTTTTGGTGGCAGTGGATCAAAAGGCTACCAATAGAATGAGGTAGCGTTTCCTTATTCTTTTATTAATTGGAATTGATTCGATTCGGGAATTTAAAACTAGGAGGCGAAGATGTAAGAAATCCTCGTATCCAAAGATCCCTAAGGGGCATTCTTTTTTCAATCTAAGGTCGAAGAAGGGACTTCGCGAATAAATATAAAAACTTCCTAATTATCATACATTTTATTTCTCGTACATCTTACTACATATACTTCGTACAACGTATGCTATCCATATACACTAAACCATATACACTAAAGTAAAAGTTACTGATTCTGTCGAGAATCAGATTGAATAGATTGATTAAAAAGAGATTTTGGAGTTGTGGATAAGGTCTCCTCACTCTTTCATAAAAAGATAGAAAGCAGGGCAGTAGGATTTAGGTCAAAAATAAACAGGTATCCAATAAATATTTCTCTATCCGAATTTTATGGTATATTCGGACGTCCTTTGCTTATATACATAAAATAAAAAGGTAACAAAAGGAAGAAAAAATCTTTCTATTCCCGCGTATTCTATTCAAGACATCCCCCTACTCTTTTTTAGGAAAAGAGCTATGTATCATATTTTTACTTAATACTCTCTAATTCTACCAGAAATCATGTAAGAATTTGTTAGGAATAAATTCTTTTAACCGATTCATCCGGAGTCTTAGGACAGAATGCCCTTTTGACTCTGTACCCTTGATTCCACTATGATTATTGATCAATAGTAGAAAAATTCCTTCATAGAAATAGGAGACATAATTTGCATGGATATAGTAAGTCTCGCTTGGGCTGCTTTAATGGTGGTCTTTACATTTTCTCTTTCGCTAGTAGTATGGGGGAGGAGTGGACTCTAGGGATACTACAAATTGATTGAGTAGTTGAATTGTAGTATCAACTCTTTTCCTTAATTGCTTATTTTGTATTAATCCTTTTGCTAAACTTTTTTTTATCTCTTTCTTTAGTTCACTCTTGTAAAAAACTCTTTTAAGAAAGAATCCTTCTATTCTACTATGTTCTCTTCTACTCTAATAGAATAGAAAGAAAATAGAAAAAGCAATTATAATAATTCAGAATTTCTACTAGAAGTGATGAGTAAAAAAGAGTTCTATACATAATAAAATTATACTTTCTTACACGAAACTATTTACAACATATCGCACATTTTCCTTTTATAATCTTTTCTTATTCTTAGAAATTTTTTTGTTCTTTTTTTTCTTTTACTTTACTATGAAAAAAGAAGTGGAATTAGACTATTTTTTAATCGACTAATCTATTCTATGTAGATTCAAGATAATAGAATAGAAATAATCTAAAGTGTCGTAGAAAAAACTATATGTAGTTCTTTCTACCACACTTTATGATTCCAACCGGATCCTTTCATTTAAGGCTTAGATTCTTATTTTCTTTAATTCTGTTTTCATTTCTTCAATGATTAATTGGAATTCCAATTAACCCTTTTGGCTGGCTGTTTTTACATAAATAATAAGTAAAAAGGCAGTAGGAATTAGAATGAACAATGCAGTAGCAATAAATGCGAGAATATTTACTTCCATAACCTCTTTATTTTTTATTTTCACAATAACTCGGGATGTAATCCCATAGAGAGTAAAAAAGGGGTTCTTTAAATTCAAGGAGAGGACTTGCATTCTGATAATACTGAACCAATTCAATATTAGGAATATAGGATCTATCAAATCAATTCATGGTTGATAATGGAGTAATATAACATAGGAAGATCCTTTATCCATACTAAGACCAAAATAGGTTTTTTGATTGGATTCGGAACCCCCTCTATGGATAACCCAAAATCTTTCTTATCTTATCTTATCTGATTTCCCTTCCTTTTTCTTATAGTTATACATACATAATTGTATGTATTATATTATGTATGTATTATATGACCCACTTTCTTTCTATGGGTCACATAGACGACATCCAAATAAGCAGTAGAAGTAGAAATGAGATGGAGAAAAGAAGATATTAAATAAAAAAGATAAAATATTTAAATTTTGGAAAAAGAGCGGTTGCTTGGTTTTTATTTTGTTAGGGTACTATCTAATAAATATATGCTTTTTGGATCTAAAGATGGGAGTGGATCCATAAAAGAAGGAATTGGCAAATGGACTGAGAATGAGGTAGATTCTTTCGAATTATTCATTGAATATACACAAACAAAGTTGGAACTGCAAAATGGAAGGGGTGTGGTTTAACCTCCCAAAAAGAACTCCTTATATTAAATTATACTAATGCACGTATGATATGTAAGTCTTTTCTTATCAACCAGAGGTAGTTAAAAAAAAATTCTATACTGCTCTCTTTTTACTAAGAAATGAGAAATAAAAAAAGTGAAGTAAGGGCATCCCATAGATATTTGATCTTACCTCCTGTCCCCCCCTTTTTCAGGGAAATTTTTGTTGAAAAAAGGAAAAGATGGATTTTTCCATTCATTGAACCCTAGTTCGGGACTGACGGGGCTCGAACCCGCAGCTTCCGCCTTGACAGGGCGGTGCTCTGACCAATTGAACTACAATCCCTGCAGGGTGTATGGTATACCTATTCTTAAATAGGACCATAAAAAGATTCGATTTGTCTGTCGTACTCTAAGAAATGAACGAATCATATACTACATTACATACCCACATAGGATATGAGGGTATAGTGAGAGTGGCATAACTAGTATGTCGCGATTTTTTATCCCAAAAAATAAAAGAATATAATTCACCTTTCAATAATAAAAACTCCTTTCTTTGTAAGAAAGGAATCAAAGAGATATGTATGGATTATAAAAAAATTATATCCTTTTCTCTTTATCCTTTATTTCTATAGATCAGATATTTTTTTATGGAAGAAAAAAAAAGATTTAGTTCATATTCACGAAGCCCTAGACTTTTGGGCCGAGCTGGATTTGAACCAGCGTAGACATATCGTCAACGAATTTACAGTCCGTCCCCATTAACCACTCGGGCATCGACCCAGGAAGAATTTATTCTAGGGTTTTTTAGAATCTATGATTAACCTCTTTTTATAATACTCCCTACCCCCAGGGGAAGTCGAATCCCCGCTGCCTCCTTGAAAGAGAGATGTCCTGAACCACTAGACGATAGGGGCATCACTAGACGATAGCGTTATATACAACCACTCGTTATTATACTATAATGATAGTATGAGCAGTTTTTTGGAATTGTCAATATGCTCGAAGAGTATAACTAGATCAAAGCAAAGAGTCTTTCCTACTTTTCTGTTATGCTTTCATAAGATTTTTTTTAGTTGATAGTTAAGTTAATTCGTGGATCATCCCCTACTTTATTAGGGAATTTTATAGAATAAGATATAGATTAATAAAAAGGATTCTGGATTCGTTCAGTACAGGTATTGATTTGATTGCTCTAACAGGAAAAAGAGCCCTATTTCATTTCTTTTTTGCAATTTAAACTCTATGTTTCATTTAGTGTTCAGATCAAAAATGTGGGCATCTGGCACTAAACTAAGTCATAAACTAAAAGAAAAAAAGTGAATGAATTTAGTAGAAAAGTACTTTATCGGATTCGAACCTATTACTTATGTCTTACCGGTGCATTACTCTACCACTAAGTGAAAAGCCCTTTATCGGATTTGAACCGATGACTTATGCCTTACCATGGCATTACTCTACCACTGAGTTAAAAGGGCTTTTTATTCAAAAATGAGCCACTTTCGTTTACCATTATGGGTCTACTGCATAATGTACATAATATATATATATGTAGAGATTTCTACATATATAGATATGTGGAGGTATTGTATTATTATATATATATAGAAATACGTATAATGTATAATAAAATACGTGTAATGTATAATAAAATACGTGAACATAGAGTTAACACACTCAAAAATTAATATCCGATCTATTGAATATAGGAAGTCTATGATGAATTTTTGCAAATCATATCACTCCTTCCCTACGGCCCAGGCTTTTTGATAAGTGAAAGAAGAAAGGGGTTTATGGGAACTGTACTGCCCCCCATATCTCTTAATGTATTTAGTGTAACACTATTGTAGGAATAATCAAACTATAGAATACAATCTTAATCGAAATGCATGTATTTAGTTCATACGCTATTAGCACAGCAAGATGAAATGTTTTTTACAGACTCGAGAGGGGCCTTATAAATCCTAAAGTAAAGGCCCGCGATTGAAGTACCAATCGCTCACTGCCATGAACTTTTTCCGTTTGATTCGATAAGGTGGGATTAGCCCTTTTCTTGAAAAGCTATCCTTGACAAAGGGTAGCGTTGGTATCATAATCTATATGTAGCGGGTATAGTTTAGTGGTAAAAGTGTGATTCGTTCTATTAATAACTGAATTTGAAATGATATACTTAAGGCATCCTTAAGTTTTTTAATATTCATATTTCGAGGAAAACTTTAGTTCTTATAAAGGGTTTAATCCTTTTCCTCTCAATAACATATTGAGGAAAAATATACATTCTCGTAATTAGTATCCAAAGACTAATTGAATTTGCATGCAAAATACAAATTCAATTATGGGTACAGAGTCGCGAAGCAAAATTTTGCATTGGATTAAGTATTCCAATTGAATAAATATGAGTAAAAGGTCTATGGATTAAGATACAAAAAGGTTTATTTCCAATCGTAACTAAATCTTCTTTTATTTTTAAAAGAAATAGAAGCCCAATAGCTAAAAAACGATAGTTTTGGTTTACTAGAACCATCAGTATATTGTTTCAGCTCGGTGGAAACCCAACGCTTTTCCTCAGGATCTTTTGAATGAAATTAGGGAACGAAGTAAGTAGATTAGATAGATATTTAGGATAATTTCTATCTCCTACTCTATAAGGATCATCTAGAAAGCGGAGAGCTTTGGTTCCATTCAGACAGAAAAGCTGACATAGATGTTAAGTGGTGAGAATACCCATAAAGGAGCCGAATGAAATAAAAATTTCATGTTCGGTTTTGAATTAGAGACGTTAAAAAAATCAACCA